ACGAACAAGGGCTAATCCGAATTGATCCTGTAACAGATCTGCTACAGAACGAATACGCTTATTTTTCAAGTGATTCATATCGTCAAGTGTGCCCATTCCAAATTTCATTCCGATCAAATGATCTGCAGCAGCCAATATATCCCGTGGTAACAAAAATGTATTGTTTTGGGGTATATCAAGATTTAGTCTCCGGTTCATATTTCGTCGACCAATCCTTCCTAATTCACATCTTTGTTGAAAAAATTTCTTTTGTAATTCCTTACATAAGGACTCAGAAAATACCGGATCCCCGCCTATACAAGCGAATTGTTGATAAAATTCCAAAATTGCATTTTCTTTTGACCCAATCTTTTTTTTCTCTTTATCATTCAGGAAAGACAAGAAAATTTCGGGATAACAAACATTATCTAGAATTTCTTTTAGATTTAAACCCATAGCCGATGATAGAACTAGAATAGATATTTTTTGTTTCCTACTCACGCGGGCCCATATCCTTGCTTTTCTATCAATTTCTAATTCTAATCTCCCTCCCCAATCTGATATTATAGTACTGGTATAAACAGAAATTCCGTTATGATCCAATTCGGAACGATAGTAAATACCGGGACTTTGCAATATTTGATTGATTACAATTCTGTATATTCCATTTACTATAGAGGTGCCCAGGGAATTCATTAGAGGAATGTTTCCAATAAAAACAGTTTGTTCTTGTATATCTCTACCGCTTTTCCAAATTAATCCCGCGGGTACATATAATTCAGAAGAATATGTGAGTGATTCATATACAGCATCTCTTTCTTTTATCAAGGGTTCTACCAATTGATATCTTTCCACAAATAATTGAAATGCAATTTCTTGATCTGTATCTTCAATTTTTGGAAACTTATGAAATTCTTCCGCCAAGCCCCGATTAATGAACCTACAAAATCCCTCAAATTGTATCTGATTAAATCCTGGTATTGTGGACATTTCCTCATTTTTATTCCGGAGCATCTTAACTTTCCTCTTTAATCGAAAAAATGCCATTATTGCTAGATCGACCCATATGGTTAGGTTAGTTCGATGAAGAGTGAGCCAATAATGGAATGTATATTCTGTTTACTGAATCACATGAAATTTTAACCAACTCCATATCTCTATTTCATACGTATGAACGGAAATGAGACGTAAGAATGAAGATTATTTTTGACACAAGTTCAAATTTGCGACAGGAATTAATAAAACATTTTTCCTTTACCATTCTATATATATATTAGATATAGAATTAATATAGAATTCAAAATTCAAATATGCTGATTCTTTATAGGAATATGTGCATAAGAATAAGAGAGAGATCCTCTGTTCTGTGTAACAATTTATTTTTTAGGGTTTACATATACACATATATGGTGTTATAATTCAAAATTAAGATTGAAAATAATTTATACTGATTTGTTATTTGCTTTTCTTATGCGATTAAGGAAACACACGCTTTGAGATACCAATTTAGTTCACTAATTCAACGTAAATTAGGTAAATGGTTACTGCCTGAATTTTTCAATCTATGACTGGAAACCCCCCCTTTTTCTTTCAATAAAAATAAAAAATATATAAAATTAAAATTACTAAATTTAGTACTAGAATAATGGAGTATCGATAATATTTTTATTCCTATTTTGGATCAGATTTGGCGACATGGCCAAGTGGTAAGGCGGGGGACTGCAAATCCTTTATCCCCAGTTCAAATCTGGGTGTCGCCTAATTGACAAAATTTTTAGAATCTGTAAGTTCTAGAAAAGAAAAAAAAAAGACTGTAAATTTTTCTCAACATAGGGATTTTGGGTGTGACCCCACCGTACCAATCCAATAGGATGAAGTGAAGGTTGCTTCACTTATTAATTTAATAATGGGTTCGGGCCATTTATTTAATTCATCCATTGAATTAAATAAATTAGGAAATGGAGGTCCTATCCTAAATAATCTGTCTTAATAGTATATACATTTTTCTATATATTTTTATATCTTTTGCTTATACAAAAGGTAACAAAAGAAACAATGGATCTTACTATTAGAAAGACTCCTTTGATATTGATATAAGAAAGAAAGGGCGTATGTATCGTATTTGTACTTACGGCTCGCTTCCACCGAAAATCCAATACAATAATAGAGAATTTGTTACGATTAGCTTCATTGGATTTGAAGCATCAATCGTTTTAAATCAGAATCCCATTTTGACTCTGTGCCGTTAATTCCACTATGATTATTGATCAATAATCATAGTGGAATCATTCCTTGATAGAGATAGGAGACATAATTTACATGGATATAGTAAGTCTCGCTTGGGCTGCTTTAATGGTAGTCTTTACATTTTCCCTTTCGCTCGTAGTATGGGGGAGGAGTGGACTCTAGAGACACTACCATAATTGTAAATTGATTTATATTATATAAACCTATATTATATCTGTATACAATATTGGATAGTGTGTAGAAAAAACTATAGATATTCTATTTATATTTCTACACACTATCTCATCATTTCTTCAATTATTGACAAGAACTAATAATTCGAGTTTCATTAAAATTAATTATTTTGACTGGCTGTTTTTACGTAAATGATAAGTAAAAAAGCGGTAGGAACTAGAATGAACAGTGCAGTAGCAATAAATGCGAGAATATTGACTTCCATAATCTCATTTTTTTTGTTTCGCAATAACTCGGGATCTAATCCCATAGAGATGAGAAATTGAATTCCTGTAAATTCAATAAGTTAATTGTATTCTGATGATACCAAATGGATCAAAATATTATGAATAACAATAGATCTAATCTATCAAATCAATTAATTGTCGAGAATTTAATAGTATAACATAGGAAGACTTTTTATCCATACTAAATCAAAAATGCAATTTCTAATCCAATTCCAATATAGAATCCTATTAAATTTTTCGTCCTTTTCCATTCTTTCTTTTCTATAACCTACCTTCTGCGTTCTACTTACTTAATACAGACAATTAATTGAAGTATCCGACGAGGTATCAGATGACCGGTATTCAATGGGTCAGGTCACACTTAAGACCCAAACAATATAAGTGAGATGGAAAAAGGACGGATTAAAAGATCTAATATTCCAACAGATTTACTAAAAAGGGGTACCTTGCTTGGTCTTTATATTTATGATTTATGAAATAAAAAATTAAATAATTTTAATTAAGATTATTATATATTATATATAATTTATGATTTTAAATTATTAAATTATAAATTAATAGATTTAATTAATATTAATTATTAATATAATTAATTAATATAATAATATCCTCTTCTCTTTCTTGGATTGGGGGAGAACACATACATAAAAAAATCAGCATGCAATTTGAATTAGATAGATTTTTTTTAATTAAAAATTGAGGATACACAAGTCGGAGTTGGAAAAGGGTGCAGTTAAAAAGGCGCTCTGTTCCGCCAAGGTAATTATGTTAAGTTCATTGTATATTGTACAACAAAGAAATACAATTTGTGTATGTACTCCTGGTAAAAATATGGGCACTCTACTCCATTTCATTATTCAAGAACAATCAAAAAATAAAGTCAAACGAATAACGAATATGGTATCTCTTAAAATACTGACATAGAGTAATATAACCAATCGTACCAATCAATCTAGATATGTCTCTTCCTTATCAATCGGTACTATTCTGTAGTGAAAGAAATGAAAATTCCCACATTTCTTTTGTCTGATGATAAATATAAAAATATCAATGTGAAACGAAAAACAAAATAAATAAGGATTCTTAGATCTTGCTCCCTGTCCCACTTTTCTGTAAAAAGCGGGAGATGAATTGAGAAATTCATCGGATCCTAGTTCGGGACTGACGGGGCTCGAACCCGCAGCTTCCGCCTTGACAGGGCGGTGCTCTGACCGATTGAACTACAATCCCAGCGAGGTGTATGGCATACATATTCTTATGGTTTCATAAGAACATTCTATTCGTCTCGTCGTGTTGTAACAGAAACAAAAATAATATACTGATATCATATCCACATGCATATGAACTATAGCAATAATTACTAGTAACCGGTGGTTCTTTATTTATATTTTTTTTTATTGTCAAAAATGACTAATAAAAAAAAAAAATATATAAAATATATATATATGGATAGATAAAAAATAAGGGTTGATCTTTATTTTGACGGATAGGGCATTTCTATTTCTGGAGGACAAATTAAACTGGTTAGATCGTATTCAATGGAGCGGCAAATTATTGGGCCGAGCTGGATTTGAACCAGCGTAGACATATTGCCAACGAATTTACAGTCCGCCCCCATTAACCGCTCGGGCATCGACCCAGGAAGAATGAATTCTAGGTTTAGTTATAATCCATGATTAACTTCCTTTCGTAATACCCTACCCCCAGGGGAAGTCGAATCCCCGCTGCCTCCTTGAAAGAGAGATGTCCTGAACCGCTAGACGATGGGGGCATATCCGCCCGACCATCAGCATACTATGCTGATAGTATGATAAGTTTTTTGGAATTGTCAATATACAATATAATTAGAATATATTATATAACTAGATCAAAAGAGTCTTTTCTACTTTGAAATTTTTAACATTAATATACATAAATCTAGATAACTTTAATTTACAATACAGATTAATATAGATATATATATTATATAATACAATGCATAGCATAGTATTATATAATATATATACGGATTAAATATATACAGATTAATGAAACAAAGTTATAGTAGTAGGATTCCCTCAGTTAGGGTAGTGCTTGATCCGACAGAAAAAAGGGATAAAAATAATATTTTATAATAAATAATATGAAATTTATTTTCTTCATTCAATTTTAACTAATTTCTTCGTTCAGATGAGATATGCCTATCACTATCTAATACTAAACCAAAAAATTCAAAAACGCTAGACATTTTGTTTTTTTTTTTATGGATTTTGGCTCGGGCCCCCCCATCACATGATTGAAGAAAATATCTCAACTCTATGTTGATAATGAGCT